AATTTCGGTCTTTGGGAAGTATCATGATCATCCAATAAGAAGGGTTTCAATTTATTCAAATGAACGATTTGAACACCTATTGATTCTAACAACTGATTGCAGGGTTGATCATTCGGACCTTTCAATTCATAGATGTGGATCTCGGACCTATGAATGGGGGTATTCCCGATACTCACAAAGAAAAGGGGAAGTGACTTGGACAAAAAGGGAAGTGACTTGGACAAAAAGAGAAGTGACTTGGACAAAAAGAAACGAAGTAACTTAGACAAAAAGAAACGAGGTGACTTAGACAAATCTTGTTTGTCGATAGCCTCGGACCAATCAATCGAATATTGATTAATACGTATACGTAATCGATCGAACACTACTTGAAAAAGGCTCTTCTGCTCAGAAACGAAATGTTCCAAATGTTCCTGGAAATTCTTGCTCCCATTGGACCATTTGTATCTATATGCATCAGGATCCCGATTCATGAATCTCTCGGTTCGAGAAATAAGAGGATCAAACCATTTCTTCTGACTCTTTTTCAAATTCGATAAATGTTGGTTGATCGTATATTTCATTATAGTTATATGATTCAGAGTATCATTTCCTATTTGATCCCTTTGAATTCCATATTCGAAGTTGCGATCGGATCTAGTCATTAAAAAGAATCGATTCGATACATTTCTTATGTACCCATAGGTACTATATTGGATTTGAATCAGATTTCGGATCAATCTATATTGATTGACTGCCTCCATGATGTTGTTGCTAGCAAATACCGCTGTTTTTAGTTTTGGATCTTCCAAATCATTCCCGCAGTAGATCCGGACCGATTTTTTTCTGATCCTTCGATAAAAAGATTCATTCTCCTCATAAAAAAGAGGAGGTAGAACCAATAAAGATTTCTTTTTCGATTCATCTCTGGAGTTGAATACCTCATTCAAGAATTTTTTTTGATCCAACCCGTAGGAATCAATAGAAAAGGCAAATCCCCTATGATACACCAGATCCGGCTCGGTTATTGATAGAGTGAATAGATCCGCCATTTCTTGAAATCTCTCTTCTGATTCAAAATCGTGGTGTAACGTGTATCCCCCTTTGTTCCGGTCATGGAATAGATGAAATAAATCCAAAAATGGATTTTTGTTCAAGAATGAAATCTTATTGGAACTGTCCATATCTGGTTCATCCTTCGGAACCATATCACATCCCGTATCTGATGAAATAGGATGAATTGAGACGGTATTTTGTAAATACGTAATTATCTTGAATATATCAACCATTTCTTTATTTTCCGATCGCCTGGAAGGTACAAAAGAAACATCTTGTTTTTTCTTCAAAAATTTCTGATCTCTAGTGGACCTCTCAGTAGGATTCGAACCCAGATGAAGTTCTGACCATCTGTCAGAGAAAAAAGAACGAATTGATCTTGTAGGATTTCCAAGAAATTCTTCGATTTCTTTCGGAAGCAGATGATTATTCATCTGCTTCTTACGTTTCGTGAATAGCCGGGACATTGAGGAAGATCCAAAAAGGCATTTCGGGAATCGATCTGATTCTATCTCTGTTCGTTCCGTTTGAAGAAAGGAAGGATTCCAAAGAATCGATCTTTCTTTTAGTTGTTGAATCTCTGTTTGATCGATCAATGTGTGATATTCTGAATCCTCATTTCTAATGGAATCGAAAGGATCTCTGGATTGATCAGAAGATCCTTTCGATTGGCTAGAATCCGTTACTTGAACGAAAATAGATCTTGTGGAATCATATTGAATATTTGACAATACATTCCGTACCCTGCTAAAAAACCGATCCTTGTTTACCAACCACACATTATTGTCTAACCAAATCCAATTCTCTCTCGATAGGTTCCTCAAAAAATCCGATTCGTGCTGATTCTTCCCCCAATTAACGAAGAGATCTTGGCGGAATTGCCACATATGAAATTGAGCACAATTTTGCAAAGAAATACCCCACTTGTTTCTCGAGAAGAGATGGGAAACATGCTCAATATCATTTGATTGAATAGTTGCCTCAGCTCCTTGTTGTTTGAAGAAACCCCCCCCTTCAATTGGTCTTTTTTCACGAAAAGCAGACATGAGATAACAAATCAAGTCTTTCCCTAAGATTTCGAATAGCTGTCCCGAATTCAAGTTGATTATGTTTCGCTTCTTCCTCGGAGAAAGACGATCAAACAATTCCCAATCATGGTCCTTGCGGATCGGATCATCCGTATAGGATAAAAAAAGAAACTCCAGATATTTGCTATCTTTCTCTTTGAATGAGATCTCGATTCCAGCTATGGTTTCATTAGCTATCTTACAACTAGAATCCCTCTTTTTTCCGATCCGGTTCCTCCACCACCGCGAACCCCGGTTCGATTCAGGCATGATACGCTTTTTATTTATTGGGAGAACCCAAGTACTCTCTTGCGGATCCATGAAACAACTCTCAGAAATCTTTTTCCCTTTTGGAAGATACAGGAGCGAAACAATCAACCTATTGATATTGGAAGACC